TGAAGAGCTGATCTAATTGTATTAGTTTCTATAATTGATTTCTTCTGTGTAATACTAATGGATAGGGCCTCATTGATAAGTGCTGCAAGATCTCGTGCATTGGAACCCATGGTTATGGACCCGAATCCGTTAGTATGGAACATTTTCTTTTCCAAGTGAAACCCTTTAGTATATGAAAGAATGAAAAAGTGCTTTCGTTGTTGTTGAATAAGAAGCCTTCGTATCTTAATGCATGTATTTAATTTATTCGGAGCTATTAGAGCGGGATCCACTTTTTGGGGAATATGAGTCGAACCAATAACAAGAATATTTCTAGTGGAATATCTTTCACAATCTCTGGAGAGATAGTTCTGTAATAGACCGAAGGATCTGTAATTCACATACAGATCATGAATGTTTGGAATCCATATTATGCAAGGAGACATTGCTCTTGCTAATGCGAATCGAAAGGTGATATCGATATAAAATCCGTATATACTCGGCGGCATATCCATAGTTAGCACATTCGTCATATCTAGCAGCTCCGTATCAAGATCAAGGTCATCATCAATATCGTCACTATCATCAATATCGATATCGTCACGATAATCACTATCGTCACTATCACTATCATCAATAAAAAAACCTTCAGGCTTGTAATACGAATACGGAAAGTTGTTCGGAAATATCGTAATGAAAGGAACATGGGAGTTTGTCGCTAGGTATTTGACCAAATAGGATCGTCCAGTTCCTATAGAACCTATCACTAAAATACCCCTAGAAGGGGATAGGGCTAAACGGAGCGAGAAGGGTTTTCCATGAGATGGGAAATGAAAACTATTAGCCCCACACGGGGTTTGTGAATAAGTGATTGTCTGATAATGAGCAAGGAATATCCGTCTTTCTGCTAAACAGGATCTATTGAACTCATAATTCATTAGATACTTTTTATGAATGTCAACTAAGTATCGTAAGTAAATTGATCCCGGTTGTTCAATCATTTGATAACCAGAGTCATTCTTTGATAAATGATCACTATGAGTCAGACTCAATAGAATTTGATCAATCCTTTTTTCTTTTTCGGTCGTTAAGGTGGAGAACTGAACCAAGAATTCTCTTTCTTCATCATCAACCAAATCACTGTTCGCGACCCAGGATTCTATTTTCTCATCAATCCAATCACCGTTCACCCCTTTTCTTTTTCTTATCAATGAATAGATCTCTTTACTTGTACGACTTAGATGTCTCGTATTTCTCGAAAAAGCGATTCGATTGATGGGATTTTGTATGATACTTCTGAGATCGATGAGATTGATATTCAAATATTTCTTCTTAGAACGTATTGATTTGACCCCATAAGCGGAACCACCAACCAATAGCATGTTGCCACCAGAAGCAGAAACCCGTATTTCTTCCAGAAAATCTCCTAATTGTTCCAGAGCAACTAGAAAGAGATTCTTTAACCAGAAAGAATTCAGTTCAGATTCAGATGTAGGATACCTATCCAAAAGTTTTCGCAACTCAATCATGTATGATGGAATCATCAAAGATTTGATCTTTTCTAACTCTGTCTGTAACTCACTAGAGGCTCGGGAAACAAAGAGAAGATGTATGCGAACGAGATATCCAGCAACAAGAAGAAGGAAAAGGATTGAATAGAGGAACTCCCGAGCATTTGTTAATCTCAGATGTGTCCATATCAATGGAACGGGTGACTCATTATTTCGATGAATCGTTTCTTCGGACAGAAGGAGATTCTGGAAACACTTACTCGAAATCTCACTTATCAGACTCGAAATCTTACTTTTCAGAGTCAGAGTCCATTGTGGAAGAATCTTCTGAGGAATTGGCCATGATATATCTGATACATGCATAATATCTCTCAAAACGGATACAAATTTGTGCCTGCTACTTAGTATCCTTAGTATCGGCAATGGTTCTGAAAAAATCTCTAAAAGGGTGGTGAAATTTAGATATTTCCACCCTGTCGAAGTAAGGAACCATGGCATATATGTTTGGAAGAGATTCCATTTTGAGAGATTGAAAAGAGCACTATCTCGTTGAAAGGTTCTATACATCTGCCCTTTCTCAACGCATTTCTTTAGAGAAAGACTCCGTTTTTTTTTCCTCTTTCCAGATGGGAAATCCTTCTCAGAACATGGAGTGTGAATCAAATCCATGTTTGAATTGAAACTGAGATACTCATGCAAGTTCTTCCCTTCTGAATCAGATAGATTCATATCTGAAAGAGGCTGACAATAAGTTCTTTCAAAATTAACTATTTGTTCCTCTGTTAGAGGTGTTGTATAAATGTCTGCGATCGAGTAAATAGCTCTACGAACGAATGGCTCGGATCGAATTGGAAAATGGAAAAATTTGTACAAGTTATACCTTTCGTCACCACTTTGTGTAAAATCGTTAGGTATAAATATGTCAGATACCTGTGACTCGATTGACAAAATAGTCTCTCTCTCCCCAAAAATATGTTTTTTTTTACCGACGCACGAAGAAAATATTTTGTTGCGAATGAACAAGATAGTGAGGAATTGTCCATATGTAGGATCATAATTATTGATACGGGTCTTTTCCACATAAAAAGGGAATCTTTTGTTACAATAGAACCAGAAGCGATTTGGATCATTCAAGAATCGAAGTGGATTTGCTTTATAAAAAGAAGATATCAATGAACTTCTATGAAATGGTTTCACGGGATTCAGCCAATTGTCTCGATCATGGAATATCATTGATAAATAGGAATCCGTGTTATCAAAGGATTTCCTGCGATTATTTCTAGTATGGAATGAGTCAATCACCCACTTTGGTATCTTTTTGAAGCAAAATGGTAATCTTGTTCCTCCATTGATCAAGGATTTCGGTCTTTTGGAAGTATCATGATCATCCAATAAGAAGGGTTTCAATTTATTCAAATGAACGATTTGAACACCTATTGATTCTAACAACTGATTGCGGAGTTGATCATTCGGACCTTTCAATTCATAGATGTGGATCTCGGACCTATGAATGGGGGTATTCCCGATACTCACAAAGAAAAGGGGAAGTGACTTGGACAAAAAGAGAAGTGACTTGGACAAAAAGAAACGAAGTGACTTGGACAAAAAGAAACGAAGTGACTTAGACAAATCTTGTTTGTCTATAACCTCGGACCAATCAATCGAATATTGATTAATACGTAACCGATCGAACACTACTTGAAAATGGTTCTTCTGTTCAGAAAGGAAATGTTCCTGGAAATTCTTGCTCCCATTGGACCATTTGTATCTATATACATCAGGATCCCGATTCATGGATCTCCCGGTTCGAGAAATAAGAGGATCAAACCATTTCTTCTGACTCTTTTTCAAATTCGATAAATGTTGGTTGATCGTATATTTCATTATAGTTATATGATTCAGAGTATCATTTCCTATTTGATCCCTTTGAATTCCATATTCGAAGTTGTGATCGGATCTATTCATTAAAAAGAATCGATTAGATACATTTCTTATGTACCCATAGATTTGAATCAGATTTCGGATCAATCTATATTGATTGACTGCCTCCATTATGTTGTTGCTAGCAAATACCGCTGTTTTTCGTTTTGGATCTTCCAAATCATTCCCGCAGTAGATCCGGGCCGATTTTTTTCTGATCCTTCGATAAAAAGATTCATTCTCTTCATAAAAAAGAGGAGGTAGAACCAATAAAGATTTCTTTTTCGATTCATCTCTGGAGTTGAATACCTGATTCAAGAATTTTTTTTGATCCAACCCGTAGGAATCAATAGAAAAGGCAAATCTCCTATGATACACCAGATCCGGCTCGGTTATTGATAGAGTGAATAGATCTGCCATTTCTTGAAATCTCTCTTCTGATTCAAAATCGTGGTGTAACGTATATCCCCTTTTGTTCCGGTCATGGAATAGATGAAATAAATCAAAAAATGGATTTTTGTTCAAGAATGAAATAGGATGAATTGAGACGGTATTTTGTAAATACGTAATTATCTTGAATATATCAACCATTTCCTTATTTTCCGCTCGCCTGGAAGGGACAAAAGAAACATCTTGTTTTTTCTTCAAAAATTTCTGATCTCTGGTGGACCTCTCAATAGGATTCGAACCCAGATGAAGTTCTGACCATCTGTCAGAGAAAAAAGAACGAATTGATCTTGTAGGATTCCCAAGAAATTCTTCGATTTCTTCCGGAAGCAGATGATTATTCATCTGCTTCTCACGTTCCGTGAATAGCCGGGACATTGAGGAAGATCCAAAAAGGCATTTCGGGAATTGATCTGATTCTATCTCTGTTCGTTCCGTTTGAAGAAAGGAAGGATCCCAAAGAATCGATCTTTCTTTTAGTTGCTGAATCTCTGTTTGATCGATCAATGTGGGATATTCTGAATCCTCATTTCTAATGGAATCGAAATGATCTATGGATTGATCAGAAGATCCTTTCAATTGGCTAGAATCCCTTACTTGAACGAAAATAGATCTTGATCTTGTGGAATCATATTGAATATTTGACAATACATTCCGTACCTTGCTAAAAAACCGATCCAACCACACATTGTCTAACCAAATCAAATTCTCTCTCGATACGTTCCTCAAAAAATCCGATTCGTGCTCATTCTTCCCCCAACTAACGAAGAGATCTTGGCGGAATTGCCACATATGAAATTGAGCACAATTTTGCAAAGAAATACCCCACTTGTTTCTCGAGAAGAGATGGGAAACATGCTCAATATCATTTGATTGAATAGTTGCCTCAGCTCCTTGTTGTTTGAAGAAACCCTCCCCTTCAATTGGTCTTTTTTCACGAAAAGCAGACATGAGATAAGAAATCAAGTCTTTCCCTAAGATTTCGAATAGCTGTCCCGAATTCAAGTTGATTATGTTTCGCTTCTTCCTCGAAGAAAGACAATCAAACAATTCCCAATCATGGTCCTTGCGGATCGGATCATCCGTATAGGATAAAAAAAGAAACTCCAGATATTTGCTATCTTTCTCTTTGAATGAGATCTC